GGCGTTTTTATATGATATCCGCGATTCCTCGTAATTTTTAATTCAATACACAAATTAATTGGTTCTGTTAGGTTAGCTATATGTTGTGTATTATCAACGATTTCTACCGAAGGTGGTAAGATAATGTCTTGAGCAGTTACATATCCAGGACCCTTGACACAAATAAACGCATCATGAGTTCCATAGAGAGTGCTTCTCAATACAATTTCTTTCAAATTCATTAAAATTTCATGTACGGATTCTTGAATACCTATTATAGTAGAATATTCATGTGGTATTTTTTCGGATTTTGCGCGTGTGATACATGTTCCTTCTATTTCTCCAAGCAAAGCTCTTCGCATCGCAATTCCTATTGTATCGGCTTGGCCCTTCATAAGTGGAGCCAGAATAAAGCGTCCATAATAAAGACGCTTGCTGTCTGTTCTTGATTCAACACACTTCCATTGTAGTGCCCGAGTAGATATTATTACGTTCTCTTGAACCATAGTAATATTATTTTATCAAATCATTGGATTATTTATTTCTCTTGAAATATCTTCAATTTTTACACACGTCTTTTTTTAGGGGGTCTACAGCCATTATGTGGCATAGGAGTTACATCTCGTATGAAACTTAATAGTATACCACTTCTACGAATAGCTCTTAATGCTGCATCTCTTCCGAGACCGGGGCCTTTTATCATGACTTCGGCTCGTTGCATACCTTGATCCACTACTGTTCTAATAGCATTTCCCGCTGCGGTTTGAGCGGCAAATGGTGTCCCTCTTCTTGTACCCTTGAATCCACAAGTACCAGCGGAGGACCAAGAAATTACCCGACCCCGTACATCTGTAACAGTCACAATAGTATTGTTGAAACTTGCTTGAACATGAATAACTCCCTTTGGTATTCTACGCATATTTTTACGCGAACTAATATGTCTATTCTTACGTGAACTAATTCTTGGTATAGGTTTTGCCATATTTTGCCATCTCATAAATCTAAGTCAGAGATATATGGATATATCCATTTAATGTCAAAACAGATCCTTTATTTAACATCTTTACATTGGGTCCTTTAAATTTTCAAATTTTATAGATCCCCTTTTTTCTAAAGATTATCCTTGTCTTTGTTTATGTCTTGGGTTGGAACAAATTACTATAATTCGTCCTCGTCTACGGATCAGTCGACATTTTTCACAAATTTTACGAACGGAGGCTCTTATTTTCATATTTGTCATTCCTTAATTCTGAATTTCTTTATTGGAAGAAAATAAGCTTCTTGAAATTTTTCAATTTCGAATTGTATTCCCACGAAATCAATGTTGAAATTGAAAAAAAAAAAAACTATCTAATCATTCGAATCTTTGTTTTGGTTTTGGAGTCGAAAAATTATACGTCCTCCAATTGAATTATAATGACTTGCTTCAATTTTGATTCTATACCGCCAATATATCTATAAAAGTATATGTATAAAAAAAAATACGTCGAATCCTTCCTGAAACATAACCTAAAATCAGGTCTTCATTATCTAAATGAATCCAGAGCATACCATTGGAAAGTAATTCAGAAATGAAACTTTCATGAATCTTTTTTTTGTTCTTTCACTTGAGTTATCAACTAACGTGGAAGGAGAAATATTATAAACTCGCCTTTTCTCTTTTTTTTTTTCACAAATAGAAAAATTTTGCATATAATTCAGATCTCAGAAAGATTACCATATATAACACAAAATTTCTCCACCAATTCCTTCTAGTCGAGCCTCTCTGTCTGTCATTATACCTCGAGAAGTAGAAAGAATTACAATCCCCATTCCGCCTAAAATTCTAGGAATTCGTTGATAGTTAGAATAGATTCGTAGACCGGGTCGACTGATCCGTTTTAAATTTAAACCATTTCTATATGGACCTTTCCTATTCCTTCTATGTCGTAGGGTTAAAACCAAAAAAAAATTCTTGTCTTCCTGGTGTTTCCTCATGTTTTCAATAAAACCTTCTCGTAAAAGAATTTTAACAATGTTTTCAGTAATGTTAGTAGATGGTATTCGAACTGTTTTTTTTTTATTCATGTCAGCATTTCGTATAGAAGTTATTATGTTAGCAATAGTGTCTTTACTCATAATAAACTAAGATTATTGTTGTCCCCGAATTTGAATATAATTAACATGCTCTTTTTTTCTTTATTTTTGATTTCTGAATTTTTAAAGGTATATACGTGAGACACAAACAATCTACTAATTAAGTTAATAAATTTTATTCAAATACTATAAAATACTCTAACTGTATTATAGTCTTGTCTTATAATACTTCAGGTGCTAATGAAACTATTTTAGTGAAATTTAACTGTCTTAATTCTCGGGCGATCGCTCCAAAAATTCGAGTTCCCTTTGGATTTCCTTCTTGATCAATAACAACTGCAGCATTGTCATCATATCGTATTATCATACCGTTGTCACGTTTGAGTTCTTTACAAGTACGTACAATTACAGCTCTGATCACTTCTGATCTTTCTAGAGGTGTATT